TATAGATAATTTCTTGTCAAGATGGATATTTCCTAATCTCACATGATAACTCTTTGATCCGTTTACTGTTAACAGATTGGTATTGCTTAGAAATTATATTCTATCTATAATCCCCGAGGTGATGGGTCTTCTTTTGCGGTGATAAATTACCTACTTAACTCAGTGGTTAGAGTATTGCTTTCATACGGCAGGAGTCATTGGTTCAAATCCAATAGTAGGTAGAACTTATTAGATACCGGAGTCAATGCAATGGTATCTAATAAGTTTTTCTACCCATCCTCCTTTTTTCGTTGTATCAGATTAGACTTGATTGTCTTCAATTGGCAGAATCTAAATGTGGTGTATAAAAAAGAACTTCTAAAAAACTTCTTTTGATTATTTTGATGTATTGACTAGTAGGAAATAACATTGACAGCCTCTACTCGTGTCCTAGCTCGTCTGAGAGCTAGATTCGCTTCAATCACCTGTCTCTTACCCTCAGCTCTACTCAAGTTAGCTTCAGCTATTTTAAGAGTTTGTTGAGCTTCTTGCGGATCAATGTCAGTACTCATCTCCGCATCATTTCCTAAAATGGTGATCTCATTATTCCCTATTCTAGCAAAACCACCCATCAGAGCCACCGTTAACCATTGGTCGTTGAGGCGTATTCTCAAAAGACCTATATCTACAGCCGTGGCAATAGGGGCGTGGTTCGGTAATACACCAATTTGGCCACTATTTGTAGATAAAATGATTTCTTTCACTTCTGAATCCCAAATAATTCGATTAGGAGTCAGTACACAAAGATTTAAGGTCATTTCTTCAAATTGCTCTCCACTTCTAAGTTCATAGCTTTCGCGGTAGCTTCATCGATGTTACCCACCAAATAAAAAGCCTGCTCGGGCAGACCATCTAATTCTCCGGAAAGGATCAGTTGAAACCCCCTAATTGTTTCTGCAAGACCAACATATTTTCCTGGAGAACCAGTAAATACTTCTGCCACGAAGAAGGGTTGTGATAAGAAACGCTCAATTTTTCGTGCTCTTGCTACAGTTAAACGATCCTCCTCGGATAATTCGTCCAACCCAAGAATAGCTATAATGTCCTGAAGTTCTTTGTAACGTTGTGAAGTTTGCTTAACTCTTTGCGCAGTTTCATAATGTTCCTCGCCAACGATCCGAGGTTGTAACATAGTTGACGTTGAATCTAAAGGATCTACTGCTGGATAAATACCCTTGGCAGCTAATCCTCTTGATAGTACGGTAGTAGCATCTAAATGTGCAAATGTAGTGGCAGGAGCAGGGTCGGTCAAATCGTCCGCAGGTACATAAACTGCTTGGATCGAAGTTATAGATCCCTCTTTGGTAGAAGTAATTCTTTCTTGCAAAGAACCCATTTCTGTACTAAGGGTAGGTTGATAACCCACTGCAGAAGGCATTCTCCCTAATAATGCGGATACTTCTGATCCTGCTTGGACAAAACGAAAGATATTGTCGATGAATAGAAGCACATCTTGTTCATTAACATCCCGGAAATATTCTGCCATAGTTAGGGCAGTCAAACCAACTCTCATACGAGCTCCCGGCGGTTCATTCATTTGACCATAGACTAAAGCTACTTTTGATTCTGCAAGATTTTTTTCATTAATTACTCCGGATTCTTTCATTTCCATGTAAAGATCATTTCCTTCACGAGTACGCTCTCCTACTCCGCCAAATACGGATACGCCTCCATGAGCTTTGGCAATGTTGTTGATCAATTCCATGATGAGTACTGTTTTACCTACTCCAGCTCCCCCAAATAGTCCGATTTTTCCTCCACGGCGATAAGGAGCTAAAAGATCTACCACCTTAATACCTGTTTCAAAGATTGATAATTTCGTATCTAACTGTATAAAGGCAGGCGCAGATCTATGAATAGGAGATGTTGTGCGAGTATCTACAGGACCTAAATTATCAACAGGCTCTCCAAGAACGTTGAAGATTCGCCCGAGAGTAGCTCCGCCGACTGGAACACTTAGAGGAGCTCCCGTGTCAATCACTTCCATTCCTCTCATCAGCCCATCTGTAGCACTCATAGCTACAGCTCTAACTCGATTATTTCCTAATAATTGTTGTACCTCACAAGTCACATTAATTTGCTGACCGACAGTATCTCGACCCTTAACTACCAAAGCGTTATAAATATTAGGCATTTTGCCCGGGGGAAAAACGACATCCAGTACTGGGCCAATAATTTGAGCGATACGCCCTAGTTTTTTTTCTTCAAGTGTGGAAACCGCAGGGCTAGAAGTAGTAGGATTGATTCTCATAATTATAATAAAGTGAAATATGTCGAAATCCTTTTTGGAATAATACCAAATCGAAAATAAATGTCCGATAGCAAGTTGATCAGTTAATTCAATAAGAGATAAATGGGAGATAGCACTCGATTTAGTTGGTACCGCCCAACCGAATCCGATTCAATCGTTTACTCATTCAATGAGTAAATTTTCAAGTTCAGCCAATCCTTTTTTTCAAAA